CCATGATGTCCTTAAGCCTATATGCGATAGATAGGCTTCTGCAACCATGATATATTTGCTTATTTGAACATAATTTCAGTTCTTTCTAAAAAAGATGGAATAGTTAATTCCACAAAATAAAAAAAAGCATTTATTTCTTTCACGAGGTACGTACAGCTAGAAATTCATATTTATTTGTTATTGAGTCGACCATAGACCAATTGCCCCCCCTTTTTTGGGAGTATTCAATACATCCATAATTCTGAGCTTCATGTTACTCATGCCAAGAGACATGTCAGATTCAGGGCATCCCAATTCAATTGAATGGAATGACAGTTTCTCATTCGGAATCTGTACAATAATAATTTGGATCAAATCACACATCGCAATATACTAGACCTTCTAATTCTTTAAGAGGTTTATCTAAAAGATTCGCGATATAACTAGGAAGACGTTTCAAATACCACACATGAGTTACTAGGCATGCCAATTTTATATAGCCCATTTGATATCTACGTATCCGAGAATCAATAAATTCTACTCCGCATTGTTCACAAAATTTTTGGTCGTCCTTTTTATCTTTGATTACTCGATAATTTCCACAAGCACAAATTCCACTTTTTATAGGCCCAAAAATTCTTTCACAAAATAATCCATCTTTTTCAGGTTTATTGGTTTTGTAATGAAAAGTATAGGGTTTTGTTACCTCCCCAACTATCTCTCCATTAGGTAGGATTTTTTTTGCCCAAGCACTTATTTGTTGAGGAGAAACTGATCCAATTCGGAGTTGTTGATGTTTATATTGATCAATCATAGAATCAAAATTCTGATTAAGTCCATCCAATTAAGCTTCCTTCCTATGAATCCGGAAGTTTTTCTCAGATACAAGGAAATGATTCAGTTCCATAACCAAAGATCGTAGTTCTCGAACGAGCAATCGAAAAGATTCTGGAGCATCCGTAGGTTTAGGTATTGTTCCTCCAATGATCATAGTTCCGAGTACTTCTTGGCGAGCTTTAATATGATCAGATTTATAAGTAAGCATCTCTTGTAAGATATGAGCAACACCAAATCCTTCTAGGGCCCAAACCTCCATTTCGCCTACTCGTTGTCCTCCCTGTTTGGCCCTTCCTCTAAGGGGTTGTTGTGTAACAAGTGCATAATATCCACTGGAACGCCCATGTATTTTATCATCAACTTGATGAATTAATTTCAAGATATAAGGTTTTCCCATTATAACAGGCTGTTTCAAAGAATTTCCTGTTCTTCCATCAAATATTCTGCTTTTTCCCGGATACTCGGGTTCAAATATCCATGGATTCGATGTTTGTTTACTGGCTTCATATAATTCAGAAAATACTAGTTTTCTCGAAGCCTCTTGTTCATATCTTTCATCAAAAGGTGCTATTCGATAATGTCTATTTAGTATACCTCCCGCTAATCCGAGTGAGCATTCAAATATTTGTCCTACATTCATTCGTGAAGGTACCCCTAATGGATTGAAGACCATATCAACGGGTGTTCCATCTTGCAAATAAGGCATATCCTGTCTAGGCAAAATCTTTGAAACGATACCTTTATTTCCATGTCTCCCGGCCACTTTATCGCCTACTTTAATTTCACGTTTCTGTAATATAAATATACGAATCGTTTCTGGATTATAACTGGAACCCCCTTTTTGGTGGATCCATCTCACATCAATAACTCGACCCCTACCGCCTATAGGTAGTTTTAGACAAGTTTCCTTTGAGGTGGATACCTGAATGCCAAGTATAGCTCGTAATAATCTATCTTCCGGGGAATACGAGGATTCTTTTGCCATTTGAGGCGTTAATTTACCCACTAAAATATCGCCCGTTTCTACCCAAGATCCCAGGATCACAATTCCATTTTTGTCTAAATTTCGGAGTAAATGAGCTTCTAGGTGCGGAATTTTATTAGTGATTCTTTCAGAACCATGGCTTGTCATATAAGTCTGAATTTCATATTTACGTATGTGAAAAGAAGTAAAAATATCTTCATAGACCAGACGCTCACTAATGAGTACAGCATCTTCAGAATTGTAACCTTCCCACGGCATATAAGCTACTAATACGTTTTTTCCCAAAGCAAGTTCGCCACCAACTGTAGCGGCACCGTCCGCTAAAATTTGTCCCCTTTTAATGTATTTACCTGGCTGAACTTGGTGTTTTTGATGCATGCAAGTATTTTTGTTGGAACGTTGATATAGAGTTAATGGAATGCTTAAAGTATCCCCATTTACAAATAAAATGATCTTGTCAGTATGGATAGAAATGATGTTTCCCTCGTGTTCCGCTATAGCGGAAACCCCTGAATCTAAAGCTACTTGGCGTTCCAATCCAGTTCCAACAATGCATTTTTCGGACCTAGAAAGCGGAACTGCTTGACGTTGCATATTAGAACTCATTAAAGCTCGATTCGCATCATTATGTTCGATAAAAGGAATGAGGGAAGCTCCAATAGAAAAATATTGGAAGGGAAAAATACTTCGAAGATGAAC